AATAATAGAAAAGAGAAATCTTATGGAGTGTTGTACATTTCCATTGAATTTAACTTCAATTTGAATGAATTAGGGATTCCGTATACAATTCTAAGTAGACCTTAACTACACATGCATCTGAACATATATGCATTATCTTTATGTATTTCAATAAAAAGGAGGTTTTTCAATGCGAGATCTAAAAACATATCTCTCCGTGGCTCCAGTCCTAAGTACGCTATGGTTTGGGGCTTTAGCAGGTCTATTGATAGAGATTAATCGTTTTTTCCCGGATGCGTTGACATTTCCCTTTTTTTCATTCTAGTTATTTACATTATTTACAGCGGAAGGAATGACGAAGATTTTATATAGAATCCAATATCGTTAACTAATCCCTACCCCCTTTTTTCTCTTTTTTCCTTTTATTCTTATTTTATTTTTTATTAAAATAAAAAATAAATAAGGGACGAAAGAGAAAGAATAAAAGTGGATTCAACGTCGTCGAGACTCAGAGGCATTTCAAATGAAATGAATAAATGGAGGCATGGGAGTAGAGTATAGTATAAAGGGTCAAGTGCAAGGATACAAGATCTTTAACTGAAATAGCTTACTTCAGGGTGAAATAGAATTTCGAAATCATTGTCTTACTTATCCTTTACTTATCCTATGGCTTTGCTTTGATTTATTATTCCTTTTTAGGATTGGATTTCAAGTTAGTAACTTCGATTTGTTATTTTTTCCTTTTTATTCCTTTCGAATCAAAATCAAATAGAAATAGAAGAGTTGAGTAAATCAAAAATTAAAATGCAAAGGAGGTTAATGGCCAAGAGAAAAGACGCGCGAGTCACAGTGATTTTGGAATGTAACGGTTGTATCCGAAACGGTGTTAAGAAGGTATCAACGGGCATTTCCAGATATATTACTCAAAAGAACCGGCACAATACGCCAAATCAATTAGAATTAAGAAAATTCTGTCCCTATTGTTACAAACATATGATTCATGGGGAAATAAAGAAATAGATCGACCCAATATGTCTTATCCTTTCCTTTCAAGCGTAAAAATGACATTATATAGAACATATTTGAATCAAAAAGAATCCTACTTTGGGGGGTTAAAATGACAATTAATAAATAGGATTTTCGGGATAATCAATCAATAAACTAAAAAAATCATGGATAAATTCAAGCGACCTTTTCTGAAACCCAAGCGATCTTTTCGTAAGCGTTTGCCCCCGATTCAGCCGGGGGATCGAATTGATTATAGAAACACGAGTTTACTTACTCGATTTGTTAGCGAACAGGGAAAAATATTATCTAGACGGGTGAATAGATTGACCTTGAAACAACAACGATTAATTACCACTGCTATAAAACAAGCTCGTATTTTATCTTTGTTACCTTTTCTCAATAATGAGAAAAATAATCAGAAAAAATTTAAAAGAACCGAGTCGACCTCTAGAATTCTCAATAATAAAAAAAATAATGAGAAAAACTTTAAAAGAACCGAATCGACCTCTATAACTAGAGGTGGTCTTAGAACCCGAAAGCAATAGGTTTATTCTTTGTTCATTTGAATCAGAATTAAAATACGAACTTAAACGAGAGTTGGTGTTTTGTTCGACAAATCCGACAATCCAGATTTTAGTATCGTGTCGTAAGAAAAAAACGAATCGAACAAAAAAAATATTTTTTTAATGTGTTCATTCATTTTGACTACTTTAGTATCTTTTCTCTGAGTCACTTCGATTCCACCTTCCCGGAGTTCATTCTCCGGGGAACTCCCTTTAGATTAAAGTATCGTATTCTTTAAGATCTAATTATTTGATGATTTCGTTCGGAAGCATATAAACACAATTCCTATTTGATACAGCTATTTGGGCCAGTATTTTACGATTAAGAAGCAACTGTCGTTTGTATAAATCATGTATAAATTGACTATAGCATGCTCCCTTTTCTCGAATTTTTGCGTTTATTCGAGTGATCCACAAACAGCGAAAATTTCTCTTTTGGTTATCCCTATCTCGATGAGCCGAAACCAAAGCTCTTATTTGCTGTTGAGAAATAGTTCGAGTAAGTTTTGAATGAGCCCCTCGAAAGCTTGAGGCAGATGAACGAGTTTTTTTTCTACGTCTTTGAGCTATATATCCGCGTTTCAGTCTGATCATTGAATAAAAAAACTTTGACAAATAACTAATGGATTTCTTTTTTTTTCAGTTATTCTTTTGGTCTATTAATAAGTAAAGGGATTTTTCCAATGTATAAAATAGAAATTCCAATGGCTTTAGCTACTCTAACCTTCCCGACCACCTTTTTTCTTTATTAGTTATTTTACTGCGAAATAGGAAAGAAGTAAGAAATGATCTTTTGCTAGGTGTAAAAAAAAAAAAAAGAAATATAAATTCGAAATGGAAAAAGGTGGGTTCCGTCGTTTCTATGGTTATTTCTTAAACGGTGAGGTCTTCTCTATACACCGGAGCCTTTACTTAATGGAATCTATAGGTAACTTGTAACTTGTATAGTTCACACCACACTCTTTGGCTCTACCCACGAATTATCCAGTAATAGGTCTTTCACAATCAGACCCACCTATACAGTAACGGTATTTCATTAGGAAAGTTAGCTTGGTAGCTGACCCTCGTAGTCCGTTCTTGACCGAGTGGGAACTTTATTTTTATGCTTTTATTAATTTCATAAGATTTTCTCCGCTTAATGGATAAGCATTTGCTACCAATGGAGAATTTCCTCTCATCTTTAATTCATTGGATTTTCACCAAAGAAAACCATAAACTTCATACACAATAAAGGGATCCATTGGCTTATTTTGCATTTTAATAGTGAATGGAGTTCTATCTTCCATTCGATCCTATTTACGGTACCGATCATTTATACTGAAAAGCGATTTTATTGCTTTAGCTCATGATCTAAACGAGTCGCACATACACCCTAGTACATGTTCCTCGGCGCTGAGGACATCCCCGAAGAGCGGGGGATTTCGTGACATTTCGAATTGGCTGTCTTGTATTTCTAATAAGTTGTTTAATAGTTGGCATGTTGAATCATATAATATATCTCATGGGCTGGTTTAGATTGATCCTAACCGGATTATTCTGAATTTTTCTAATTTTTTCTATCTATTATATAGAGAGAGTTTGAATAAAATTCGGAAGTAGAATGCCCATCCATTTTCCGCAAAATCCATTTTTGCATTCAAATCGTACTATATGAATCATTATGTTCTATAATCTTCACTAGTTTTTTATTAAAAAAAAAAAAAAAAATACATTAAAAAAAAAGGCTAGATTTCAATTTTGAATCCTACAACATCGACAATTCCGTAAGCTACGGCTTCTTCTGGTGTCATAAAGACGTCTCTCTCCAGGTCGATAGCTATAATCCAAGGAGGTTGCTTCGTCGTTGCGTGATACCCATATATTACTGAGGCGCGGATCGACAATATCTGTTTTAGGTCCAGGGCACTTATTCCCAGGTCGCCGTCCAAATAAGAACTAACAGGCTGATGGATCATTACCCTGATGATAGAAGGTTTCTCTATCTCTCTATCTGGTGTGATGAAACGAACAGAAAAGTAAAGATAAAGACTAAATAGGAAAAAAGATAGAATTCCATAACCGTACGGGCATCATTTTTTGTACATTGCATACGGCTCTACAGCTAAATTGGCTATGACTTTCGATTCCAGAAAGATAAAACTAGAATCTATCAGCCCCAGGCGGTTAAATAAAAGATCAAATTGCCACCCTTCTTTTCGCGGTTGTTAAAAAATACTATGATGGCTCCGTTGCTTTCTATTTTCAAATGGATTCTTTTTTTTTGATTGAGCAATCCCAAAGTTTCTTTTTGATCCAACTAAAAAAGGAAAAATCTTGTTTTTTCGCACTCTTTTTTTAGAACTTAATTTAAGAGCCCTTCGGTGTGAAAACAAAAAAGTTTGTGACGCTAAACTGGACTTCCGGTAGATAAAACAAAATCGGAAATACCTTTTATCTCATACTACTCTCTCGATACCTAATCAAATTTTTTTGAAAAAAAAACCAATACAAAAATTTTTCATATCGAATTCGAAGTGCCATGCTATTATTACTTAATGTTCATATGGCGAAGGCATAGTTTTCTTTTTTCTCTCAAATAAAAAACCTCATTGGCGCCGAGCGTGAGGGAATGCTAGACGTTTGGTACTTACTCCTCCAGATAATATAAAAGATGCCATGGATATGGCAGTTCCTACGCATATTGTATGGACCGGTGCGATCCCTGTTGTTACAGAAGCAAAAATAGCCAGCCCACCTATTGCCGATCCGCCATTGGAGTTTATATAACAATGAATAATTTCTTCCTTATTCTCGATGCCGTAAATTGTTATAAGCCCTACAGCATGATTCGCGGACTCGGGATCAATATCATCGCCCACAAAAAGGAATCGTTGGTGAGAAAGTCGGTTGATTAGGGTCAAATTGGTTCCCTTACGAACCGTACATGCACCTTTTGATGCATACGGTTCAAGAAAAGAATCAATGTATAGATTCCAGTGCTCTTTCTTTTTTTTTCTAGGCTTTTTTCTAGCAAAAGCAGGTTTTTCCAACTTGGAACGAAAGGGCTTTTTTTAGATTTTTCAATAAAAAAATTGACTTATTTCTTCCTTCTAAACTAAAAATAAAAAAAAGTCAAAAAACTTATTGAATTAACTTCTCATTGATATATTGTTTCATCGAGATTCAATTCAAATCACGATGGGATTTTCTTGTTCCTGAATGGGTCTCTTTTATGTTTTTAGGTTTATGCTCTACTCCGGGTAAAGATACGCCCCCCTTTTTGTGCATATAGGACAAATCTTGTCGTCACCATTTCTTTTTGTTATGACTTTCCAAATAAGAACCGAGAATCGTTTATGATACACGTCGTAATCATAGATCTATTTCAAATTGGGTTTTTTCTAAGCGGAGTCTGGATACTTCATTTTTTGAGTCCAACCAAAGTCAACCATAAATTTTTCTAATTGAAAATAGTACTCTGAATCCCCCAATAATGGATTTCACGCTCCACTTTTTGGATGATTCCATTTATTTTGCTTGGGCGAAAGAAAGGATATCTCGATTAGGAGAGAGAACGGGGAAATCCCATAGGACCCAATATATCTGACAAGTCGCACTATAGGTCAACCCAAGAGTCATCCTTCTTGTCGTCTTCGTCTTCTGTTGTTCCAGGAATTAGGAAAGATAGTTGTGGAACACCAACAGGCATAATGGAAAGGAAAACGCGGAATATTATCTTTCACTTTGATGTGGAAACGTAAGAATTGTTGTCGTTATAATATTGTCTTTATCGTATTTATTTTTCCAATCGATACTGTCTATACAGTAGGAAAGATAGACAAATAGTCCCTTCTAATGATAAATACAGATAGACGCATTTACTCATAGAAAAAGGTATCAACCCCCATTGCATATTGGTGCTTATCGAGTATAGAATAAATCTGCTTCTCTTTTTTCCTACGAACAGAATAGAATATAACCTAACTCTTGTTAGGAAATAATCCACTTAAGAAGGAGGTCTATAGGATAGTCAGAGTATAGTCTTTTCCAATGCAATAAAGTTAGTTAGTGTCTATTTTTCTTTGAGAAAGGGGTATTTTCCATGGGTTTGCCTTGGTATCGTGTTCATACTGTTGTATTGAATGATCCCGGCCGGTTGCTTGCCGTTCATATAATGCATACAGCTCTGGTTGCTGGTTGGGCGGGCTCAATGGCTTTGTATGAATTAGCCGTTTTTGACCCTTCTGACCCTGTTCTTGATCCAATGTGGAGACAGGGAATGTTCGTTATACCCTTCATGACTCGTTTAGGAATAACCAATTCCTGGGGAGGTTGGAGTATTACAGGGGGGACTGCAACGAATCCGGGTATTTGGAGTTACGAGGGTGTAGCTGGGGCACATATTATGTTTTCTGGCTTATGCTTTTTGGCAGCTATCTGGCATTGGGTCTATTGGGATCTAGAAATATTTTCTGATGAACGTACAGGAAAACCCTCTTTGGATTTGCCTAAGATCTTTGGAATTCATTTATTTCTCTCCGGGGTGGCTTGCTTTGGTTTTGGTGCATTTCATGTCACGGGCTTATACGGTCCTGGAATATGGGTGTCCGATCCTTATGGACTAACCGGAACAGTACAACCTGTAAATCCGGCGTGGGGCGTGGAAGGTTTTGACCCTTTTGTTGCGGGAGGAATAGCTTCTCATCATATTGCAGCCGGTACGTTGGGCATATTAGCGGGCCTATTCCATCTTAGCGTACGACCGCCACAACGTATATATAAAGGATTGCGTATGGGGAATATTGAAACCGTACTCTCTAGCAGTATCGCGGCTGTATTTTTTGCAGCTTTTGTTGTTGCTGGAACTATGTGGTATGGGTCAGCAACTACTCCCATCGAATTGTTTGGGCCCACTCGTTATCAATGGGACCAGGGTTACTTTCAGCAAGAGATATATCGACGAGTTAGTACCGGTCTATCAGAAAATCTAAGTTTCTCAGAAGCCTGGTCTAAAATTCCCGAAAAATTAGCTTTTTATGATTATATTGGCAATAATCCGGCAAAGGGGGGATTATTCAGGGCAGGATCCATGGATAATGGAGATGGGATAGCGGTTGGTTGGTTAGGACACCCTATCTTTAGAGATAAAGAAGGGCGTGAGCTTTTTGTACGTCGTATGCCTACTTTTTTTGAAACCTTTCCGGTCGTTTTGGTAGATGGTGACGGAATTGTCAGAGCCGATGTTCCTTTTAGAAGAGCAGAATCGAAGTATAGTGTTGAACAAGTAGGTGTAACCGTTGAGTTCTACGGTGGCGAACTAAATGGAGTCAATTATAGTGATCCTGCTACTGTTAAAAAATATGCTAGACGCGCTCAGTTGGGTGAAATTTTTGAATTAGACCGTGCGACTTTGAAATCCGATGGTGTTTTTCGTAGCAGTCCAAGGGGTTGGTTTACTTTTGGACATGCTTCATTTGCTTTGCTCTTCTTCTTCGGACACATTTGGCATGGTGCTAGAACCTTGTTCAGAGATGTTTTTGCTGGTATTGATCCAGATTTGGATACTCAAGTAGAGTTTGGCGCATTCCAAAAGCTTGGAGATCCAACTACAAAACGACAGGTGGTCTGATACAAGACTACTTTGGGATTTTTCCTCTATTTTCTTTTTTGCGGGGGTTTACATACAGAGTAAGTTTGAATTACCGCTTCTTTTATTCTCACTCTTTAATTTCAAGATGATGTGTTCTAAAAAGAAAATAGAATAATAAAAAAATAAAAAACAAATAGGTAGGGAAGTTATAATTGTAAACCACGATCGAATTTATGGAAGCATTGGTTTATACATTCCTTTTAGTATCGACTCTAGGGATAATTTTTTTCGCTATCTTTTTTCGAGAACCACCTAAAATTTCAACTAAAAAATAAAATAGAAAATGATTTTCATTATCTCAATTCCCTAATTGACCCGACA